AAAGCCCCGTTGGAAATAGATCTATCTATGATTACTATTTGTATCATAAAAGGTTTCTTTTTGTAAAGAGAAGCCATCTCAAATTCTTAATAAATCGAGTAATATGCATGAATACATCAAATTTTTGGCGGAGGCATAAAAATTGAAAAAGGGGAAGTCATAACAAAAGGAAGCGGTAATGGAAGCATTTGTCCTATATGTACAAATCGAAATCGGGCGGATCTTTACCCGGAGTAGAGCATAAACCTAAAAAGATTAACAAGGCCCATTCAGAAACAAGAAAACAGCATCGTGATTTGGATTGGATCTCGATGAAACAATATATCAATGAGAGGTTAATTCGATACGTTTAGTGACTTCTTTTTTTCTTTAGTATTATATATTCATTTCATTATATATATTAAAAATAGATTCTTTTTTTACAAGGATATTATATGTAAAAGATAAAACCTGTCTTTTTTGAAAACTAGAAGAAAAGTCCTTTCGTTAGAAGTCAGAAAGATCCTTCTACAAATATGAACAAATAAAGAAGATTGGAATCTGCACATTGATTCTTTTTTTTTTTTGTTGAACCGTATGCACCAAAAGGCGCCTGTACGGTTCCTAAGGGATAAATTTTACCCTAATCAACCGACTTTATCGAGAAAGATTACTTTTTTTAGGACAAGAGGTTGATAGCGAGATCTCGAATCAACTTATTGGTCTTATGGTATATCTCAGTATCGAGAATGATACCAAAGATCTATATTTATTTATAAACTCTCCTGGGGGATGGGTAATCCCCGGAGTGGCTATTTATGATACAATGCAATTTGTGCGACCGGATGTACAGACAATATGCATGGGATTAGCCGCTTCAATGGGATCTTTTATCTTGGCCGGAGGAGAAATTACCAAACGTCTAGCATTCCCTCACGCTTGGCGCCAATGAGGTTTTTATTTGAGAGAAAAAAGACGACTATGCCTTCGCCATATGAATATTAAGTAATAATAGCATGGCACTTTTAATTCGATATCAAAAGAAAAACTTTTTATTGTTTTTTCAAAACATTAGATTATATATCGAGATAGTAGTATGAGATAAAAGGTATTTCCTATTTTGTATATTGAAAATTCCAGTTTAGCGTCACAAACTTTTTTATTTTCACACCGGGGGCTTAGTTTTGTTCTGAAAGAGTTCGAAAATAAAAAAACAAGATTCTTTTTTCCTTTTTTTTTACAAAAAACAACTTTGGGATTGCTGAATCACAGATAAACCAAATAAGAATCTAATAAGAAATATATAAAGCAACGGAACCATCATAGTATTTTGGAACTCCTATGAAAGGAAGGGTGGTAATTTGATCATTTACCGATCTGGGTCTGATAGATCCTATTTTTTTTTTGATGCAAGGTAAGGGTCAATTATAGAGCCGTATGCAATGCATAAAAGATGCACGTACGGTTGTTCAATTCTGTCTTTTTTTATTCTTTATATTCTTTATCTTTCTTTTATCTTCATCATGCAAAATGGAGGAACCCCCTTTTGTTATACCATCAGGGTAATGATTCATCAACCTGCCAGTTCTTTTTATGAGGCACAAACGGGAGAATTTATCCTGGAAGCGGAAGAGCTGCTCAAACTGCGTGAAACTCTCACAAGGGTTTATGTACAAAGAACGGACAAACCCTTATGGGTTGTCTCGGAAGACATGGAAAGAGATGTTTTTATGTCAGCAACAGAAGCCCAAGCTTATGGAATTGTTGATCTTGTAGCGGTGGTTGAGTGAAAATAGCCCGGATTTTTTCGCGTAAATCCTCAATTTAAGATTTTATCTTTTTGCCGAATTTACTAGAAAATGAAATAGAAGTATAATTCATAATCATCAGGTTAGGATTGATCTAAACCAGCCCATTATAGGATATGATTCAAGATGCCAACTATTAAACAACTTATCAGAAATACAAGACAGCCAATCAGAAATGTCACAAAATCCCCCGCGCTTCGGGGATGCCCTCAGCGTCGAGGAACGTGTACTAGGGTGTATGTGCGACTCGTTCAGATCATGAGCTGGGATAAAAGAAAGAAAACCCTTTCCAGTCTCAATAATTAGTACCGTCGAATAGGATAGAATATAAAAAGAAGTCCATTCAATTCAGTATCTAAAAAAAAAGATAATCTATCAATTCTATTGTGTATTAAATTTATGGTTTCCGTTGGTGCAAATCCAATCACCTCAATTTAAGATGAGAAGCAATTCTCCATTGGTAGCAAATGGTTATCCATTAAGCGGAGGAAATCTTACTTAAAAACTTAGGTTCCCTCTTGCAAGAACGGACTAACAGGGTTAGCTACCCAGCCAACTTTCATAATTAAATGCCGTTACTGTGTAAGTAGATCTAATCGTGAAAGAACTATTACTGTATAATTCATGGGTAGAGCCAAAGAACGTTAACTATACAAGTTACCAATAACATTGATTAAATAAAGGCTCCGGTGTATAGAGAAAACCTCACCGTTTAAGAAGTTACCATAGAAACGAAGGAAGCCGCTATTTCTTTATCCAGTTTTTTTCATTTATTCTATTTTGATACTTAGTAAAATAAAATTTATTTTTTCGAAGTGAAATGGCTAAAAAAAATAAAAATAGTGGTCGGGAAGGTTATAGTAGCCAAAGCCATTGGAATTTTTAATTTATACATTGGAAAAAAGCTTTGTTATTAATAGACTAGGAGGGGGAAAAAGAATAACTGAAAAAAGGAAATATATTAGTTATTCGTCAAAGTTTCATTTATTCAATGACCAGAATTAGACGGGGATATGTAGCTCGGAGACGTAGAACAAAAATTCGTTTATTTGCATCAAGCTTTCGAGGGGCTCATTCAAGACTTACTCGAACAATTACTCAACAGAGAATAAGAGCTTTGGTTTCGTCTCATCGGGATAGGGATAGGCAAAAGAGACATTTTCGACGTTTGTGGATTACTCGAATAAACGCGGCAATTCGTGAAATAGGAGTATCCTATAGTTATAGTAGATTAATACACGACCTATATAAGAAACAGGTGCTTCTTAATCGTAAAATACTTGCACAATTAGCTATATCAAATAAAAATTGTATTTATATGATTTCCAATGAGATCATAAAAGAAGTCTATTGTAAAGAATCCACCGGAATAATTTAAACGAAGTTCCCCGGAGAATAAACTCCGGGAGGGTAGATTCAAAATGATAAATAAATAGAAAAAAGGTAGTAAAAATGAATAAACACGCTCAAAAAAATATTTATTCTTACCCGATTCTTTTTTTTCTTACGACACGATAATCAAATTTGCATTTTTCATTTTTTTCGAACAAAACATTAATCCGCCTTTGAGTTCGGATTGGAATTTTGATTCAAGTCAAGAAAGAGTAAGCCTATTTATTTCTGGCTCGAAAACCCGCAGTTCTGGCGGTCGACTCTGTTCTTTCAAATTGTTTCTCATTATTAAGAAAAGGTAACAAAGATAAAATACGAGCTTGTTTTATAGCAATAGTAATTAATCGTTGTTGTTTCAAGGTCAATCTATTCACCCGTCTAGATAATATTTTTCCTTGTTCGCTAATAAATCGACTAATTAAACTCATGTTTCTATAATCAATTCGATCCCCCGATTGGATCGGGGGCAAACGCCTACGAAAAGATCGCTTGGATTTAAGAAAAGGTCGCTTAGATTTATCCATGGTTTGTTTAGTTTATTACTTCTCCCGAAAATCCTATTTCGATCGGATCTAAAATGCATTAGAATAAATAGGATTTGGTTTGTTTATATTTAACTATGTTATATATATTATAATGCCTTTTTTCGCCTTTCTTGGAAGGGTTCTATAAATGTGCTCTATTCGATCTATTTCTTTATCTCCCCATGAATCGTATGTTTATAACAATATGGACAGAATTTTCTCAATTCCAGTCGATTAGGCGTGTTATGCCGATTCTTTTCCGTAATATATCTGGAAATCCCTGTTGATACCTTATTAACATCGTTTCGAACACAACTAGTACATTCCAAAATAACCGTTATTCGGACATCTTTCCCCTTGGCCATGATGAATCCCCCTTTGATTTACTCAACTCTTCTATTTTCGATCCGAAACGAAGAAGAAAGGAAGGAAAAAATAGAAGTTACTAACTTAAACTCCAATTATGAAAAATTTCGCTGCAATCAATATAAAAAAGAAAAAAGAATGATTTATAAACTATATTTCAAATCACAGTAGTTCATTTGCATTTAAGTACCCTGTCCTTGTATAAGAGAAGAGTCTTGTCCTAGATCTAGACCCCACGCTGTTTATTCTACCTACACCCCTATTTAATTTTTTTAATTTTTGAATTCAATTTATTTAATTCAAACTTGAACCCAAGTCTCGAGGCTGTTGAATCCACTTTTTTCTCTTTCCTCCCTCTTATTCTAAAGGGAAAAAAGAGAAAGGGGGGCGAAGGATTAGTCACAAATAGTTAATTGTCTCTCGAATTTTCGTTATTTGTTACCGTGTCAATAACTAGAATCAAAAAAAGGGAATGTCAACGCATCTGGGAAAAAACGATTGATCTCTATCAATAGACCCGCTAAAGACCCGAACCATAGAGTACTTAATACCGGTGCCACGGAAAGATAAGTTTTTAGATCTCGCATTGAAAAATCTCCTTCCTTCTTTTTTTGTAATAAAAAATCTATTTTATTGTAATAGAAAATAGTAATACATATATGATCAGATGCATATGCAGTTAAGAACCTTGTACACGTAATACCTAATTGAAATTTCAATGTACAACTATCCGGTGAATAATATAATATTTTTTTCTTAAAACATAAAAAAACGTTCCCCTCTTCCCGAGCATTCCCGAAAACTACTCATTTCTTTTTACAATAGGTTACGTTCCGTATTTCATACGTATATAAGTCTTTTACTATTATTAAAGAAATTTAAATTATATTAAAATATTAATATTAAATAGGACCAAAAAAACGAAATGCCC